TTATTCGTTATAACTATTTTTTTGATCAATCGTTAAATTTAATGAAATCAACTGCAATGGTAATTATTCTATAGATATAGAGCCTTTTTCTTTATTTAATCGGATAAAAAGCGATCGCCTATTCATCCTAATATTGGAATTGTCTGAACAATATAAATAGAATATTGATTGGAGAGAGGTATGATATAAAAAGATCTTTTAGATCTCTTTCCTTTTTTTTACAATTCTTTACTCTACTATTGTTATTGTAATCTTTTTTGCTATTACTCGAGATTGTATATACCATATTTGTATATTGATATTACCTAAGTCAATTCTCTTTGGCCGTGCATACATTGCATTAGGCTAAGCCAAAAAAGACTATTTCAAAAAAAAAATGAGTCAATGATGACCCTCCAAAGATTCGCCTATATAAGCCGCAGCTAAAGTTGCAAAAATAAGAGCTTGAATACCACTTGTAAATAATCCAAGGAACATAACAGGGATAGGAACCACTAAAGGTACTAAAGAAACAAGAACAACAACTACTAATTCATCCGCTAATATATTCCCGAAAAGTCGAAAACTAAGCGATAGGGGTTTTGTAAAATCTTCTAAAATGTTAATGGGTAAAAGGATTGGAGTTGGTTGAATGTATTTACTGAAATAACCCAATCCCTTTTTGGTAAGACCCGCATAGAAATATGCCACTGACGTGAGTAAAGCTAAAGCAACGGTAGTATTTATATCATTCGTGGGTGCAGCTAACTCCCCCTGAGGTAACTCTATTATTTTCCAAGGTAAAAGAGCCCCGGACCAATTAGAAACAAAAATAAATAGAAACATAGTTCCAATAAAGGGAACCCAAGAACCGTATTCTTCTCCAACCTGAGTTTTACTCAGGTCTCGAATGAATTCAAGGATATATTCGAAGAAATTTTGACCGTCAGCCGGAATGGTTTGTGGGTTTCGAACAGCTAAAGTAGCTGAACCCAATAAGATAGCAATTACAACCCAAGAGGTAATAAGTACTTGGGCATGGACTTGGAAACCCGCGATTTGCCAATAGAAATGTTGGCCTACTTCCACACTCGATATATCGTATAACCCTTTTAGGGTGTTGATGGAACACGATAGAACATCCATATTGCCCTCTGACAGAAATAAAAGGAATTATTTTGATTCAACCGTCTTTTTCTTGATTTGCCTATTTGAATCGCATATTCTGAATACCAATGAATCATGTACTATCCTCTTTTTTAAAATTCAAGAATAGCAACGGATTCCATCCATTTATGAGTATGAGTTTTCCGAAATAATGGATTTATCTTATATTCTTAATCAAAGATTTCTTATATAGCTAAAACGACCCTCACAAATTGCAAATACTAATTTGTTAAGAACTAATCGGATTGAAGCTATAGCGTCATCATTCGCCGGAATCGAAATATCCGCAAGGTCGGGGTCGCAATTTGTATCGATAAAACAAATCGTTGGAATTCCCAAAGCGATACATTCTCGAAGGGCCGTATATTCTTCTTGCTGATCAACGATGATTACAATATCGGGCAACCACGTCATATATTTAATTCCACCCAGATATGTTTGCAAATGAGATAATTGTCTCGTCAACATAGCTGCATCTCTTTTCGGAAGACGGTTGAGTTTCCCCGTCCTTTGTTCCATTCTCAAGTCCCTGAACTTATGAAGTCTCATTTCTGTAGTGGACCAATTCGTTAACATACCGCCGAGCCATTTTTTATTAACATAATGACACCGAGCCCTTATTGCAGCCCATGCTATTGAATCGGCTACGTTATTTTTGGTACCAACAATTAAGAATTGTTTTCCTCTACTTGCGGCATCAAAAACCAAACCGCAAGCTTCTGATAAAAAACGAGCCGTTCTAGTAAGATTTGGAATATGAATACCTTTGCGCTTTCCAGAGATATAAGGTACCATTCTAGGATTCCATTTCCTAGTACTATGACCAAAATGCACTCCTGCTTCCATCATCTCTTCTAGATTGATGTTCCAATATCTTCTTGTCATTTCTCCCCACATTTTTTCTTTTTTTTTTTGAAAAAAAAAAAAGAGACGATGTACATGTACACGGAAATAAATAATTGTTCCGACGGAACCTTCTCGTCTACCGAAGATTGGCTGCTGGTTAATTCCTTTGCTATTCATTATTCTTTTTATTACCAATCTTAAGAATCGTGAACTCTTAATAAATGATATAATTGTTCTGATATATTATGAGAATTCTTTAAAATGCAAGAATCAAATAATCCTCTGTGGTAGAACAAAATATCTCTCATTTCCCCCCCGAATAGATTCTTCTTTTTAGTTTCCAAAGAGATGTTGTGATGTTGGCTTGAACGGCGCACTAATCTTTTGAATCCGGTCCCAACGGGTATCATCCTCCCCAGAACAACATTTTCTTTCAGCCCTTTCAACCAATCAACACGACTCCGGAGAGAGGCTTTTGCTAAAACTCGAGCAGTTTCTTGAAAACTGGCTTCGGATATGAAACTTTGAGTATTCAAAGATGTTCTCGTTATTCCCAATAAGATGGCTCGATAACGGATCACTTCTTCCAAAGCACGCCCCATTCGTTCCGCTCGTAACAATCCAATCAGTTCTCCGGGCGAAAAAACATCAGACATTCCATCTTCTGAAACCAACACTTTTGATGTTATTTGGCGTACAATCATCTCTATATGTTTATTATGAATCTGCACCCCCTGGGATCGATAAATCTTTTGGATCTTATTAACCAAAGAAATACGACTTTGCGCTATAGTTAGCTCAGCGCCAATCAAGAATCCCCAAGGAATTCCAAGAATTCTTGTTAGATGTTCGTTCCAACCCTCAACCCTCCTTTCGAGGTTCATCGATATTGAATCAACCGAACGCACTTCTAAGACCTGTTCGACTTTTGGAAGACCCTGCGTTATATCACCAGATTTCGATTTTTCATATATAAATGTAACTAATGTATCTCCTTCGTAAAGGATTTCCCCATAATGGCCGCGAACAGTTGCTCCGGGAGTGGCTAAATAAGGCTTAGCTGATCTTATTACTACAGAGTTAACTTGAACAATTAGAACTTGACCCGATTTTAGATGGGGCCTGTTTTTGGCTATCCATACATTTTCGCAAATAAACTGCCCAAGATTCATTATTGTGGATGTCTCTTCATAATAATTGTGATGGCGAAAATACCAATTCAAATTGAATGGATTCAAAATGATGTTACTGCACGGATCGGGATTATAAATTCTCCCATTTTCAGATATTAAAAAATAGTTTAGTCCTTGAAAAGTCTGTTTTAAATTGTCAAGTTGCAAATAGTTAGTTACCGAGGTCTGATTATGAGTTATTAAATAGTAAAATGAATAAAAATTCACAACAGGAAGGGCTATTCCTAAAGGACCCAACGAATCCCTAATTGGAATTATGGAATCTTTTTTAATTGATTCTTTTCTAGCATTGTGATATTTTATACCGACGAATGGACCCATTCGAAAACAATTGGATGATGACAAAATTATCAAAGATTGACATTCTTTATTTCTATTCAATAACGTACGAATAGTTCCTTGATTTTGGATAAGCAATTCTTGAATCCTTGTTGCCTGAAAATTAGAATAAAACGGATTGATATTGGTGCGATCTGATCCATTATCAGAGATGAATCCTGAACCTGAGGGATGATTCCTTTTCTCGGTATACGAAATAGGGTATTTCGCTAAGTCAATTCTTAGGAAATCCCGAATCAAACCATTTGTCCTTACTTCAACAAAAGAAGCAGAAGCCTCCTTTATTGAAGAGCTTTTGTTCTCTTGGTCCCAATTCAATACTAAACACGTCCGAACTAATTGAATACTTGTGCCATCAATTCCCCCAATTGGTTTGCCAAGGATATAATTGACAACTTGAAGTTGCACATTATACCTTTCCCGCAACATATCCTGTGGGAAAAGTGCTGCTAAATTTATACCGTCCGCGATTTTATATGTGACTACGGGTCGAACCAAAACAAAAGACTTTTTCTTGGTAGGTGTGATCCGTTGGACATAGATCCAATTTTTCAGTTTTTTTAATTCCTTGTAATTTGTTTTTCCTATTCCTGATGGTATCAAAATGCCGCTGTGACGACATAGCTTATCTGTCTCTTCAGGAAAATGGATATCTCCAGAAAAGATTTTAAGTTCAATCCCCCCCTTTTTTCTCTCCACTCGGACCAATCCGCCCGCTCGGCTTCTTGTATTTAAAGCGATTCGTGTATCTACTCCAATGATACTATTGTTCCGTACCATTATGAAAGAAGATCCAGGTAAGATATGTACTTCCTCAGGAATGAAAAAAAATCGATCTACTTTCCTTTGGTATTTTGGCCTAAATTCTTTGACTCCTCGATACTCAATCTCAATCAAATCCTCTTTTTTGACGATTGAATGCGCCTCTATAGTCCCATATTTAGTAATTCCCGAACTCTTTCTTTTGTATCGAGGATCATCAAAATAAGCAAGAATGCTTTTTCTACGGAAAATACCGTTTATAGGTATTTCAATCAAGATACCCGGGCGGGGCATTAGTTCCTTCTCCCGTTCTTGAATCGATTGGAATGGAAAGATGAATCTCATTTTTCGCCTTTTTGCCAATAAATCAAAATTTTTGTGGAGAATGGCAAGATATATGAGATTACAACGATCCGTGCATATGATTCGATTAAGTTCTGAATAATTAGGAATCCCGCCCTCTTTTTTACCAGAAAAATCCCAACTAAAGAATTTGCGTCTCACTTGATCATTAGTCACCGAGAGGTTAGAAATATAAGGCCGGGAATAAACCTTCATTTGATCTTGATCCTTGTGGAGCAAAAAGAAGTCTACACTTGATCTGCACGGATCCCCGGATAATATCCATAAATGACTTGTTTTTGGTAAGAGATGAACATTACCATATATAAATTCGGGTGCATGGTACACATTGGTACTCCAATGCATTTCTCC